AATCAGGAATCAAATAGAAGAAATCGCAAAAGAAAAGAAAAAAAAAGTTCCAGCCTATGATGATAAAAGACCAGAATTAAAGAAAGATATTTGGCGGATATTCAAAAGAATAAATACTCGATTAATATGCAAATCACATTATTTTATGAAATCTTTCATTGAAAAAATATACATGGATATCCTGCTATGTATGGTTAGCATTTCGAAGGTCAATGCACAACTTTCAACAAAAAAAATGATCAATGAATCCATTTACAACGATGAAAGAAATCAAGAAGGAATTGATGAAACAGATCAACATACAATGAACTTTATTTCGACTATAGAAAAAGAAAAGGACTTTTCAAATCCTAGTAATAATTCAAATACTTATTACGATTTATCTTCCTTGTCCCAAGCATATGTATTTTACAAAATATCACAAACCCAATTACTTAACAACCATCACTTTAGATCTGTACTTCAATATCGCGGTACCCATCCTTTTATTAAGGACAAGATAAAGTATTATTCTATAACCCGAGGAATATTTAACTCCAAATCAAGGTATAAGTATAAGAAAATAAAGAAGCCTGGAATGAATGAATGGAAAAACTGGTTAAAGGGTAATTATGCATACAATTTATCTCAGAGCAAATGGTCTCGATTAGTATTAGTAGCGAAAAAATGGCGAAAAAAAATCAATCAAAATTGTACGATTCACAATAAAGAATCAATGAAATTTTCTTCATATAAAAAAGAAAAAGACCGATCAATTCATTACAAAAAAAAAAATCTCTATACAGTGTATTTATGGCCGAATCAAAAAGAAAAATTAAAAAATAGAAAATTATTAAATATTAAATTATAATAAATTATAAAAGAATAAAAAAATGAATAAAAATATTGATGCATAAAATAAATACAAAAATAGATAAGAAGAAATTCGTCCACCTCCCATAGATTTGACTCCTTCCCCTATAAATAAACTTGCAACAACAACCCCATTGATAATTCCATCAATTATATTTCTATCAAAAAACTGAGTTAGTTTGGTTAATCCCCTTATACCCAAGGTAAAAACTCTAGTATAAAAAATATCTATATAACCACAATTGTAGGACCAATTGTATATTCTATTTTTTATTTTGTCCAAGAAAATTCTTTTAGGACCTCCTTTTATAAATGAATTAATGAATTCCAAATTCTGGAACAATGAATAAACAGATCCATATAAAACATATGCTATTAATAGTCCAAAAATAGCTATACTTACCGAAAAAATTGCATTTGTAAAAAATTCATACCAATCCACGGAATAACTCGCATTGGGATGTAAAAGATTTGTCGATGGAGTTAACCATTTTGATAATATATCAAAATATATTATTCCATAATCAAAATGAATTCCTATTGTTCCAACAAACAAAGTAAATAGTACCAAAACAAACAGAGGAAATAGCATAGTATTGTCCGATTCGTGAGGATACATAGAAGTATAAGTGTACTTTTTTTCGAAAGAATATGGTCTTCTTTTTTTTAGATTACTAGATATTTTATATCTATCCTTTGAAAAAAAGAAGACCATATTTTCTATTTTTGATAAAAGAAAATTTCTATCAACTTTTTTTGGAACTTCTTTTCCCCATAGAGATATTGAATGGAACGAGCTATTATTGGTGCTACTGTAATTTTTACAATTTATGCGCAAATGCCCATCAAAAGTAAGTAAATACACGCGAAACATATAAAATGCAGTTAATCCTGCTGTGAAACAAGCTATTATTGCAAAAATTGGTGAATACAACCAACTCTCATTAAGAATTTCATCTTTGGACCAAAAACAAGCAAGAGGTGGAATACCACAAATAGAAAGTGTCCCTAATAAAAAAGTAGTTCTTGTAATTGGAACATATCTTTTTAAACCGCCCATAAGAATTATATTCTGACTTTTATCTGGTGAATATCCAACAACAGGTTCCATTGAATGGATAATGGCTCCGGATCCCAAAAATAATAAAGCTTTAGAATAGGCGTGAGTAAGCAAATGGAATAAAGCAGCTCGATAAGAACCTAGACCTAGAGCTAACATAATATAACCCAATTGAGACATTGTAGAATAGGCTAAACTTCTTTTTATATCTGTTTGAGCAAGAGCCAAGGTAGCTCCTAATAGTACTGTTATTACACCTATTAAAGAAATAATATTCATTATGTAAGGTATAGATATGAAAAGAGGAAGAAGTCGAGCTACAAGAAAAATTCCCGCTGCTACCATGGTAGCAGCGTGTATAAGAGCCGAGATAGGAGTAGGTCCTTCCATTGCATCGGGTAACCATACATGAAGGGGGAATTGCGCGGATTTAGCAACTGCACCGAGGAATAATAAAAAAGCACACAAAGTAGCAAATGAAGAACTGACCCCATTATTGTGTATCAAGTTGTTAGTTATTTCGAACAAATCCCGAAATTCAAAACTACCAGTTATCCAATAAAAACCTAAGATTCCTAATAATAAACCAAAATCCCCTACACGATTAGTTACAAAAGCTTTTTGACAAGCACTTGCTGCAGTCGGTCGTGTGAACCAAAATCCTATTAATAAATAAGAACACATTCCCACTAGTTCCCAAAAAACATAAATTTTTATCAAATTTGAACTGGTAACTAATCCCAACATAGAAGCATTGAAAAAACTCATATAAGCAAAAAATCTTAAATATCCTTGATCATGGGACATATAATTGTCACTATAAATAAGAACCATGATTCCAACAGTAGTAATTAGTATTGACATAATCGAACTAAGTGGATCGATTAAATATCCGAACTCTAAGGAAAAATCATTATTGATGGTCCAAGACCATAGATATTGATATATGTAACTTCCATTTATTTCTTGAATAGATAAATTAGCTGAAAATACCATAGCTATACTTAAGAAAAAAATACTAGGAAAAGCCCATATACGACGAATATTTTTTGTTGCTGTCGGAATAAGTAGAAGCCCGAATCCTATTGACATAGTAACTGGAAGTGGAAGAAAAGTTATTATCCATGCATATTGATATGTATGTTCCATAATAAAAAATTAAATTTTTAATCATTCTACTAAAACTGGAATAATACAATATTCCATCCTGGTAATTTATAGGTATATTATATAATATAGTATATTAAGGATATAGTATATTAAGGAAAAATGGTTATACCAAAAGGAATAATTAATTCGAATATAGATAGTACGATCCGTACTTAAAATTTAAATTAAAAAATAAATAAGGTTATTGTTATCAGGTAATCAAATATCTTAGTTAACAGATTAACTACTAATTCGAATTGTAATTTCAATTATGGGTATGGCACTCTTACCTTAATCAATTAATAAAAATAAAAAACAATTTCCTTCCTTTCTTGTACTTGTATTTTTTTTTCTTAGCTATACTATATATATATGTCATAGGCATAGGGTATGTATACATATGCTCATATATATGATATATATATAATATATATGATTAAATTATTTATATTTTAAATATATTAATGTGTATGTTTCAATTTTTTAATTTAAATTTTATTATATGTTTATGTTTTCATAAGTTTTTTTTTAATGTGTTTGAAAAATTAAATGTTTTTTTACTATTTTACTACGGAATAAATATAAATATGGATAATGGCTAAAAGGAACAATTCATTTTGAACAATACATGTCTTTCACATACAATGATAAAAAAAAGTAACCCTTTTTTTGAATGGCAGTCCCCAAAAAACGTACTTCTATGTCAAAAAAACGTATTCGTAAAAATATTTGGAAGAAAAAAGGAAATTTAGCTGCAGTAAAGGCTTTTTCTTTAGCGAAATCGGTTTCTACCGGACGTTCAAAAAGTTTTTTTGTACAACAAACAAATAATAAAGTCGTGGAATAATCGGAATTGACATACCCCGAAAAACGTCAAGTATTTTAAAATAAATGATTAACATTAATTAGTGTATTGAACTCCTCAATATCAAACAGGATCAGTTGGAACTAGTTGCTGTGGTATATAAATATCGTATGTGGATGTGATATGTAGAATAAGGGTATGTATATTGGGTTTGGGGTTTTTTTGTATCTACTTTTCACAATAGAAATTTTTTTTTTCTATTGTGAAAAGTAGAGTATGATTGTGATAGAAATGCAAATTTTGTTGTTTTATTTGTTATATGGTTAACTAAAAACCTAATTAATTTGGTAAATCTTACCATTATTATATATATAATGAAATATAATAATGATAATGAAATATAATAATTAAAGATATTAATACTTTACTTTGATAATAATAAAATAGTATCTAAATCATTAGACAATGATAAATTCTTATGATTTAGTAATCAAATTGTTATACATAGAAAATTCTAGTTATTTCATTTTCTTCATTAAATAATACATTTTTTTTTCGTTTTGTTTGAATCCATAAAATAACATTGGATAAATAAAAACGAATCAAAAAAAGAAAAGTAACAATTCCCGGTTCTATAGCTCAGTCTAAAACTATGGAGTTTTAACTGATTTTTTGAAAACTTAGTTTTTAGTATACCAAAGTTCATTATTAAAACCGAACTTACAACAATACGATACTAACTAAAGATTATTTTATTGTTTATTTAATAAAGATTCAAATTATCATATAAATTTCAATGAATAAAGATTCATCGATTCTAATGTTTTGTTTTATAAACTATATTGAATCCTTGAATCTCGACGATTCAACATAAATTGACTATTATTATTTCAAGTAAGCCGCCATGGTGAAATTGGTAGACACGCTGCTCTTAGGAAGCAGTGCTAGAGCATCTCGGTTCGAGTCCGAGTGGCGGCATCCTATCCTATCAAAAAAAATCTTCTAAAATAGACACAATGGATCCTATACAATGGCTCCTATAATGTATTCAATTCTCGATTTCAATTCTCTTATGGGACTCCTTTTTATGATATTTACAATTTTAGAACATATATTGACTCATATCTCTTTTTCGATAATTTCAATTGTTATTACGATTTATTTGATGACCTTTTTTGTCCACGAAAGCGTAGGATTGCCTGATTCATCAGAAAAAGGAATGATAGCTACTTTTTTCTCTATAACGGGATTATTGGTTTCTCGTTGGATTTCTTCGGGACATTTTCCCTTAAGTAATTTATACGAGTCATTAATTTTCCTTTCGTGTAGTTTATCCATTATTCATATCATTTACAAGATGGGGAATCATAAAAATGATTTAAACACAATAACTGCATCAAGTACCATTTTCACACAAGGCTTTGCCACGTCGGGTCTTTTAACTGAAATGCACCAATCCGTAATATTAGTACCTGCTCTACAATCTCAGTGGTTAATGATGCACGTAAGTATGATGTTATTAAGCTATGCTGCTCTTTTATGTGGATCATTATTCTCAGTGGCTCTTCTAGTCATTACATTTCGAAAAAACATCAATATTTTTTGTAATGGTAAAGTAAAAAATTTCTTAATTAAGAAATTTATCTTTGGTAAGATTAACTATTGGAATGAAAAAAGAAGTGTTTATAAAAACACTTCTTTTCTTTCATTTCGAAATTATTATAAATATCAATTAACTCAACGTTTGGATTATTTGAGTTATCGTGTCATTAGTTTAGGGTTTATCTTTTTAACCATAGGAATTCTTTGTGGAGCAGTATGGGCTAATGAAGCATGGGGATCGTATTGGAGTTGGGACCCCAAGGAAACTTGGGCATTTATTACTTGGATCATATTCGCAATTTATTTACATATTAGAACTAGTACAAATCAAAGTTTGCAGGGTACAAATTCAGCACTTGTGGCTTCTATGGGATTCCTTATAATTTGGATATGCTATTTTGGAATCAATCTATTAGGGATAGGTCTACATAGTTATGGTTCATTCACATTAACATCTAAAATACTAAATAATTGAATAAACTACATAAAATAACGAGTACATATAAGAACAAAACATCATCCCATACCTATATTTATATATAAATATATAGTGAAACCTATATTTATATATAACTATATATTTATATATAAATATATAGTGAAAGTTCTTTCTTTGTGCAAGTTTTTTTAGAACCCCTTGAACCATTCCTGGTTCAAAGGGTTCTAAAAAAACTCGAAATGTATCTGATTAAAATTGAGATTTTTAATTCATTTAATTCTTTTGCATTGTTCGGCGTTTAAAAGCGGAAAATAAAAAGACAAAAAAATTCGATTTCCGTATTTTTAATGAAAGACTATCGATAAAAATAATTAGATAGTATAGCTTGTACCCTATCAACTGATAACGAGAGAATGAAATCGGGATAAATACCAGTCCCTAGTATGGGTAAAAAGATACAGATTGAAACAAATAGTTCTCGTGGTCCAGAATCCAAAAAATTATAATTTGTAACATGAAATAACTTGTATCCATAGAACATCTGACGTAACATAGATAATAAATAAATAGGAGTTAATATCATTCCTATTGCCATTACAAAAGTAATTAGTATTTTTGACATTAAAAGAAATCTTTTACTAATAATTATTCCAAAAAAAACTAATGATTCTGCAACAAAACCACTCATTCCCGGCAATGCAAGAGAAGCCATTGAAAAACTACTGAACATGGTAAAAAGTTTTGGCATTGGGATCGATACCCCCCCCATTTCGTCGAGATAAACAAGACCCATTCTATCACAAGTCGTTCCCGTCAAGAAAAAAAGTGCAGCACCAATAAATCCATGAGAGAGTATTTGTAAAATAGCACCATTGAGCCCGATTCCGGTTATGGAACCAATTCCTATAATTGTAAAACCCATGTGAGATACAGAAGAATAGGCTATTCTCTTTTTCAAATTCCGTTGACCGAGAGAGGTCGAAGCTGCATAGATTATTTGAATAGTTCCTATTATTACCAACCAGGGAGAAAATATGGAATGAGCGTGGGATAATAATTCCATATTGATTCGAATAAGTCCATATGCTCCCATTTTTAATAAGATTCCAGCTAGAAGCATACATGTACTGTAATGTGCTTCTCCATGGGTATCGGGTAACCAAGTATGTAGAGGTATAATCGGCAATTTGACGGCATAAGCAATAAGGAATCCAAAATATAATATTATTTCCAATGCCACAGGATATGATTGATTAGCTAATTTTCCAAAATCTAATGTAGGTTCATTAGAACCATATAAACCCATACCCAGAACCCCTATTAAAAGAAAAATGGAGCCCCCCGCCGTGTACAAAATAAACTTTGTCGCCGAGTAGAGACGGTTTTTTCCTCCCCACATGGATAAAAGTAAATAAACAGGAATTAATTCTAACTCCCACATCATGAAAAAAAGTAAAAGGTCTCGAGAAGAAAATGGTCCTATTTGACCACTGTACATTGCTAGCATGAGAAAATAGAACAATTGTGAATTTTTAGTAACTGGCCAAGCTGCTAAAGTAGCTAAACTGGTGATAAATCCTGTCAGTAAAATGGGTCCTATGGAAAGTCCATCGATTCCCAGTCTCCAGTGAAAATCAAAAATATCTATCCATTTAAAATCTTCTTCCAATTGTATTAATGGATCGTCCAATTGGAAATGATGACAGAAAACGTGGGTCATTAAAAGGAGTTCTAACAAGCAAATACCTATAGCATACCACCTGAACATCTTATTTCCTCTATAAGGAAGAAAAAAAATGCAAGAGCCGACGAATATCGGCAAAACAACAAGTATTGTTAGCCAAGGAAAATTATTCGTGATAAAGACAAGATACGTTTTTGACCACAAAAGCCCGTACTTAATAAAATATATTATTCTATTCTGAATACGAGCTTTTGTCGGTAAAGAGGAATCAAATAATTAAAGTGTATTTTTTTGTAACGTATCAATAAGATAGTCCCATGCTGCGAGTTGTTTCATGCCATAAATAGACACGGACACTCAAAAAATCCGTTGGACAAGCGGATTCACATCTCTTACAACCTACACAATCCTCGGTTCTTGGTGCGGAAGCAATTTGCTTAGCTTTACATCCGTCCCACGGTATCATTTCCAACACATCCGTAGGGCAAGCTCGTACACATTGAGTACACCCTATACATGTATCATAAATTTTTACTGAATGTGACATTGAATCTATAACAGCCCGGGTTTGAACATCAAAAATTTTCAATCTGGTATAGAATGTAGTAGTTATATTGTAGACACCAGACGAAGCAGTGGTTTACTAAAATTGGAAGAATCAATATTTTTCTAAATCTGCTTATAAGAAAAAGCCAAGAGACTTTAATTTTCGTTTCAAAAATTATAATCATACGAGTCGGGTGTGTGAATGAAAATGGTCCAACAAAATAAATTGATATTCAAATCAATATATAAATATCTAAAATTAAATCTAAATAAAATTAAATTATTTAGATTTAATTTTATTTAGATTATTATAAATTAGTTTAGTATTAATTATACTTTACTAATCTAGTAAAATAGTCAAATTGAAATTCAATAGTCAATTTGATATTGAATCAAATTTAATATATATATCATATATATATATTATAATGTATATACATTATAATATATATATATAATTCATATATTATAGTTTCTTAGTTATTATATATACTATATATTTTACATGTTATATATACACGTTATATATATATAATATATATTAATCTTCTATTTTTTATTTTTATTTAATTTTATTTATATTATATTATATATATATAATTTATATTATATATATTATATTATTTATATTATTATTTATATTTTATTTCTATATTAATTAGATGAATAATCTATAGATATAGAAATAAAATAACTAATTTTTTAGTATATGATCATGATAATTTTAATTAATTATTCAACAAATTCGATTGGTTGATACGCGTTGATTTTCTGTTTCGATGAATCGACGAAACAATAGCAAGTCCAATAGCAGCTTCTGCAGCTGCAACGGCTATAATAAATATTGAGAAAATGTTCCCTTTTAATTGTCGACTATCAAATATATCAGAAAATGTTACGAGATTAATATTAACCGAATTTAGTATAAGCTCAAGACACATAAGTGCTCTAACCATGTTTCGACTTGTGATCAATCCATAGAGACCAATAGCAAATAAATAGACACTCAAAAAAAGTACATGCTCGAACATCATTGACTAACTCCTTATCAATCTCGATTCATTTCAATATCAACAATTCAAGGGATTCAATTAACTAGAAGTTATAATTACAAAACAAAAGAAAGTAAACAAATTTAACTAAAATTATTAAACCTTTTGATTTTATTATATATTTAATTTCATATTTAAAATTTTTATAACTCTAATTTTTTTTATTCTAACTATATTTATTATTGGCGAGCCATAGTAATTACACCTATCAAGGAAACTAAAAGAATTATTGAAATTAGTTCAAAGGGAAGATAAAAATCTGTCGATAAATGAATCCCAATTTGTTGAACAGTACTTATTAGGTCCTGTTCTATAATCTGGTTTGATCTTGTAGTCCAAATAATTCCATACCATGATGTATCTGATATAATAGTAATCAGTGAAAAAAAAATACTTATACAAACCAGTGAAGTGACTCCATCTCCAACGGTACAAAAATATGAATCATTAGAATATTCGGAACCATTCATGAACATTACCGCAAATATAATTAAAACATTTATGGCTCCCACATAAATAAGAAGCTGTGCAGCAGCCACAAAAAAGGAGTTCGATGAAATATAGAATAAAGATATACAAACAAGAACCAACCCCAACGAAAAAGCAGAATAAATAGGATTGGTAAGTAATACAACTCCCATACCCCCTAATAGAAGAACTGACCCCAGAAATGCTACAAGAATATCATGTGTTGGTCCTGGTAAATCCATTATGTATAAAATGTCCACAAAAAAATAAGTCAAATCATGACTTTAATAAATAGTCAAGGAAAAAGGTTTATCCAATTTATGATACCTTCCTAATTGAATTAAATCTTAATATGGATATAACTATATAGAACATATATAATTAGTTATCTATTATATATATATAATAGATAACTAATTATTGGACTAATTACACTTACTTTTTTATCCAAAAGAAAAAACTTTAGAATTGTATATTTTGAAATTCTCGCGATAAATAAAATTTATTATTATAATTAGTTTAAATAAAAGAATAATTCTCAAAAATAAATAAATAGTATTATATTTGTAGTTATTGACAAAAAAAGCTTTGATCCTTTATATCAAAAAAATTTTAGTAATTGGTAATCGTTCTTGAATCAAGGGATTTATCTTTATTGATTTTTATTTGAGTTGAATTCATAACTATTTGAATTGTATAATCTCCAATTACTGATATTGGTAACCGACCCAATGCAATTTGATTATAGTTCAATTCGTGACGATCATAAGTAGAAAGTTCATATTCTTCAGTCATTGATAAACAGTTTGTTGGACAATACTCGACACAGTTACCACAAAATATACAGACCCCAAAATCAATACTATAATTAAGTAATTGTTTCTTTTTCATATCTCTTTCCAATCTCCAATCAACAACAGGTAGATCTATTGGGCATACACGAACACATACTTCGCAAGCAATACATTTATCAAATTCAAAGTGAATTCGACCGCGAAAACGTTCTGACGTAATTGATTTTTCATAAGGATATTGAATAGTTACAGGTAAACGATTTGTGTGAGATAAGGTAATTATGAAACTTTGACCAATGTACCTTGTAGCCCGTATTGTTTGTTGACCATAATTCATGAACCCAGTCACCATTGGAAACATATTGTAGATATCCATGAATAAATTGATGTTTCTTTCTCTTGTTTGAAAGGGGTTATGAATCTAGAATATTCTTATCGTATTCTATTATTTAATTTATAGTGAAACAAGTTGAGAAGAAGTTGTCAATAATAGATTACCCAAAGAAATAGGTAAAAGAAATTTCCATCCAAGATTTAATAGCTGGTCCATTCTCATCCTGGGTAAAGTCCATCTTGTTGTGATAGAAATGAATATAAACAAATAAGCTTTAGCTAATGTAACAAGGATACCAATTGTCATTCCAAAGACTCCAGCTATTTTTTTTATTCCGAAAAGTTCAGGAACAGATATATATGGAATAGATAACTTCCACCCACCTAAGTAAAGAATCGTTACAAATAATGAAGAAACTAATAGATTTAGGTACGAAGCAAGATAAAATAAACCAAATCTGATACCTGAATATTCTGTTTGATAACCTGCTACTAATTCTTCTTCCGCTTCTGGTAAATCAAAGGGCAATCTCTCACATTCAGCTAGAGAAGAAATTATGAAAACCATAAATCCTATGGGCTGACGCCACAGATTCCACCCCCCAAAACCATATTTGGACTGTATTTCAACTATATCAACTGTACTTGAACTATTAGATAATTATAGTCGATAAAAACAGCACTGTTCCCATCGCTATTTCAAAACCGTACATGAGACCTCAGCCTCATACGGCTCCTCTATGGCCACAAATAAATGTAAGGACTGGTTCGGTCTTATCACTTCCTTTTGTTTTAGGGTAGAAAAAAAGGATCTGTCGGAGAGTCCCAAATTAAACCAATGAAATTCCGTTCGCAAAAATAAGAAAAAAAAAGGCTTCGGAATTCATCTCATCCCTTATAATCAAAGTATATTTTTCTTTGTTTTGTTCGGTAATAATTTAAACTATTTAATCAAATATTCGTTATATGAATAAAAAAAAATTAATAAAATAATTAGAGGAATTTTTCATAAATTAAATAATGATAAGAATTTCATCTATTTGGATGTATATGCATAGGAAAAAGAATAAATAAAGATTTTTTTTATTCATTCGAATATTATATTCCATTTCTTTTATTTCTGTTCTTCTATTTCAGAGGCGGGTACTTTGAAAAAAATAAATAAAGGATTAATTCGTTCTGAATAGTTATTTTTTTTAATCAGTGAATAGGAGTATTACTCTAGATCGGAATCATAGGAAAGTACTGCTTGATCATTTCTACCAATTTAAAGCCTCTATTATGATTCATTTTATGCAGAAATATCTTTTTTTTTGATACCTTACCTTATATTATCTCCATTACTAATCTTTTGTGTACTTTTGTGTTCCTAATTGTCCACTGATTTTTGATTGATCTACGGCATGTTAATAAATACAAGACAGTAATGAAAACTCCATACAGTCGATCTTTTATACCCGCTTCAAGATATGATGACGAATCTCAATCTTGGGATAACCATTTTACACGGCTTATGTTTACTTCAATTTTATTCTTGTACATATGAAGTGAGATTTTATCTTCTTACTGCAAATTTCTAAGTTGTTTTGTTTCACTCATATAACTATTTGGTTTAACTCATTGACCTGAATCATGAATAAAAAAAAAAATATCCATTCAATTCATTCAACTTTTTTCCTAGAAGTAAAGGAAAAAAGTATAAATTTTATATTCAACGAATCACACGTAGAGATATTGATAATACACATAGAGTTAATGGTATTTCATAACTAATGGATTGAGCAGCAGCTCGCAAACCACCTGAAAAAGAATATTTATTATTCGATCCATACCCTGACATAAGAAGCCCAATAGGAGCAATACTTGAAATGGCGATCCATAAAGAAACACCTATACTGAGATCGGCTAAAACAAGGCGATACCCAAAAGGGATTACTAAATAACTTACTAGAATCGATATGACTACTATAGATGGTCCAATACTAAACAAACGAAGATCTCCTCTAGACGGGAGAAGATCTTCTTTTAAAAGTAGTTTAGTTCCATCTGCCAAAGCTTGAAGAATTCCCAAAGGTCCAGCATATTGAGGCCCAATACGTTGTTGTAGCGCTGCAGATATTTCTCTTTCCAACCACACAATTACTAGTACCCCTATTGTAATTCCCAATATAAGGATTGAAATGGGTACAAAAGTCCATATGAGCCCATGGACCTCTTTTAAGGATTCCGATGTAGAAAAAGAATTGATAGTTTGTACTTCTGTCGTATCAATTATCATTTCAACGATCAACTTCTCCCATAATGATATCTATACTACCTAGTATCGTCATGATATCAGCCAATTTCATTCTTTTAACTAGTTGAGGAAGAATTTGCAAATTTACGAAGCCGGGTGGACGAATTTTCCATCTCCAAGGGAAAATACTATTGTCTCCTATCAAATAAATTCCTAATTCCCCCTTTGGGGCTTCCACTCTTACGTAAAGTTCTTGTTTCGACAATTCAAAATTGGGTGAAGGTTTTTTACTAATAAATCTATATTCAAAATCATTCCATTCGGAATTTTTTGCTCTACCAAAGCGCCGGACTTCTAAATTTTCATAGGGTCCGCCAGGAATTCCTTCTAGGGCCTGTTGAATTATTTTTATGGATTCCCTCATTTCACCCATTCGTACTAAATAACGAGCTAATGAATCTCCTTCTTTTTGCCATTGGACTTCCCAATCGAATTCATTGTAACACTCATAATTATCAATTTTACGAAGATCCCATTGTATTCCAGAAGCTCGTAACATTGGTCCCGATAAACCCCAGTTTATCGCTTCCTCCCCACCAATAATGCCCACTCCTTCGACTCGCTCCAAAAAAATAGGATTTTGCGTAATAAGTTTTTGATATTCAAGAATCCCTGTTAAAAAATAATCACAAAAATCTAAACATTTATCTATCCAGCCGTAAGGTAGATCGGCTGCTACGCCTCCGATGCGGAAATAATTATGCATCATTCGCATACCTGTGGCAGCTTCGAATAAATCATATATCAATTCCCTCTCTCTAAAAATATAAAAAAAGGGAGTCTGTGCACCGATATCCGCCATAAAAGGTCCAAGCCATAACAAATGAGAAGCTATACGACTCAGCTCCAGCATAATTACTCTGATATAGCTAGCCCTTTTAGGTACTTGAACATTTTCCAGTTGTTCTGGTGCATTTACCGTTATTGCCTCTGTGAACATAGTAGCTAAATAATCCCAACGTGTTACATAAGGCAAATATTGTATGATTGTTCGGTTTTCCGCTATTTTTTCCATACCCCTGTGTAAATAACCCAATATAGGTTCACAGTCAATAACATCTTCACCATCGAGAGTAACAATTAGTCGAAGAACACCATGCATTGATGGGTGGTGAGGACCCATATTAACGATCATGAAATCTTTTTTTTTAGCCGGTACAGTCATACCTTTTCTTCCTTAATTCATTATTTCACGAATTCCTCAAAAAGTAGATTCGTCCAAATCCCAAATGTAAAATCTAATAATTACTAATTCAAAAATCCAAACAATGAAATTAACAATTTTTTGGTTCTCGAATATCCAATTCATCAATTAATTTCTTATAACGCACTCCATTTTTCTTTGACAAATAGACCAGCATACGTCGACGTTTTCCCAGAATTTTTTGTAGACCTCTTTTTGATAAAAAATCTTTTTTGTGCAATTCCAAATGTGAAGTAAGTCTTCGTATCTTATTTGTGAAACTTAATACTTGAAATTCAACAGAACCTCTGTTTTCTTCTTTTTCTTCTTGTGAAATAAGTGAAATGAATGAATTTTTTACCATAAAAAACTTTTTTTTTCTTTCTTTTCCACGGATTTTTCCGATTAGGAAAAAGAAAATAATATATATTATTTTTATTATTATTATTATAATGTTATTTCCATTTTTTTTAATCTAGTACACACAAAAATAAAAATTTATTCATTTCCAAATAGTTTTTTTATTTGATTCTATCCAAATCCAATTGAAAATTGGATTTGGATAGAAAAGGATAATACATTTACACATTTACCGAAGAGAATCTTTTTTTGCACCTAAAAAGATTCTGTGAATTTCTTTCTAGATTGAATTGATACACAAGTAAATACATATTATGTTATGTTTATGTACCAAAGTAGCAAAGTATAACATATATCCTTCACTTTTCATCTACGGAAAATGGCATGTGAATATTGACATGTGACATAAAGTATATCAAATATACTATTAGATAATTAGATAATTCTAAATCGTGTATACATGTGTATCCTTGACATACTGAAATTACTACCATTATTGGTATCAAACCAATAGCGATTCATACAAGCTAAATCTTCTAATCGGTAATTGGGCCAAAGAAACAACTTATATTTTATATTTGAATCTATATTAAGATTAATACCTTTGTCTTCATTCATAAATTGTGTGGAGTTTCTTATATTGTTTTCATTGTAAAATATTTGATTTCTATTCACAACATCCCAATTAGGAGAGTTGAAACAAATTAGAATTCTCAATTCTCTACGACGTCTAGGAGATAGAATATTTTCAGGAACAAGGAGATCATAATAATCTGGATTCCCATTCACAAGCATATTTCCATGTTGTTCAGTAGATTTATTAAAATTCTTCTTATTGACATATTTTTTTTTTTTGTATTTTATATTTATTTGGTGATTACTTTTTTTGCCATCGATCAATGAAATACTTATGGTTTGATACATAATTAATTTTCTACCCGTTATAAAAGCTAGACGAGTTGATTCGATAATCAATATTCCTTTTTTTAAAAAGTTTGTAAGAGTTAGATTGTCCTTATTAAGGATTGCATCTAGATCCATCTCTTTTCTTCGAATTAAGGCTAGAGCTATAGAACTTGGATCCATCAATCTAAGTAAGAAACAATATGCCTTGATATTTCTTGTCATTTTATGATTAACGAAGTTGTTCCATCTTAATTGAACAATTAAATATTTATTTAGGAATAAATCTAGTTCTGATTCCTTGCTTTTCTTGCATCGTTTTTTCTTTTTACTTTCGGATCTCGCATAATCCTTTTGAAGAGGCTTTTTTTTGTTTTGTTTGCTTGGATCTGACACAAGATTTGTCTTTTCTTCGTTTTTTTCTTGGTTTTTTAATTTTATTAAAATAGAATCTTTGACACTTTTATTTTGACTCATTTTTTTTTTTTCATCTAAATTCTGATTGGAAAGAAGTAATTTGATTGGGATGATCCACGGTTTAATCTTATATGCCTTATATGTATCAAAAGGAAATCTGAATTCCGGGAAGAACCAAAGTTTCAGATTTGATTTTTTTTTTTTACAAAAAACTCTTTCCCTTTTTCGATTCATTCCCATCCAATCAAAAAAACTTTTTTGATTGGAGTTGTTTTTTTTGTATAGATTTGTTTCTTTTTCTTGATGTTTTGAAAGAAAAAAAATATCTTTTTTTTTCAATTTTTTTATTTTTATATTAATATTTATTTTTTTAGTCTTAGCATTTTTTTCAAGTTTGGTACCGATACGTACATTTGTAAAGTCGATAATATCGATATCGTTTACATCAATAGTGTTTTTCGGGTAAAAATGTAGAATTCTACAATCAAAATATTTCCTATTCAGATTTTTATGCTTATTAAAAACATAATTTTTTTCTATGGAATTATCAATTCCATAAAACAATTCGGGTTTCTGTATGTTGAAATTATATGGAATTTTTTGGTTCCTTTTTAGTTGTAATTTTGGTTTATAAATAGAGGAATCTTTACTATCCCCATAATATATATATTTATGTGATAAAAGATCATATACATATTGCTTTTTTAATTTTTCTTTTTGATTCGGCCATAAATACACTGTATAGAGATTTTTTTTTTTGTAATGAATTGATCGGTCTTTTTCTTTTTTATATGAAGAAAATTTCATTGATTCTTTATTGTGAATCGTACAATTTTGATTGATTTTTTTTCGCCATTTTTTCGCTACTAATACTAATCGAGACCATTTGCTCTGAGATAAATTGTATGCATAATTACCCTTTAACCAGTTTTTCCATTCATTCATTCCAGGCTTCTTTATTTTCTTATACTTATACCTTGATTTGGAGTTAAATATTCCTCGGGTTATAGAATAATACTTTATCTTGTCCTTAATAAAAGGATGGGTACCGCGATATTGAAGTACAGATCTAAAGTGATGGTTGTTAAGTAATTGGGTTTGTGATATTTTGTAAAATACATATGCTTGGGACAAGGAAGATAAATCGTAATAAGTATTTGAATTATTACTAGGATTTGAAAAGTCCTTTTCTTTTTCTATAGTCGAAATAAAGTTCATTGTATGTTGATCTGTTTCATCAATTCCTTCTTGATTTCTTTCATCGTTGTAAATGGATTCATTGATCATTTTTTTTGTTGAAAGTTGTGCATTGACCTTCGAAATGCTAACCATACATAGCAGGATATCCATGTATATTTTTTCAATGAAAGATTTCATAAAATAATGTGATTTGCATATTAATCGAGTATTTATTCTTTTGAATATCCGCCAAATATCTTTCTTTAATTCTGGTCTTTTATCATCATAGGCTGGAACTTTTTTTTTCTTTTCTTTTGCGATTTCTTCTATTTGATTCCTGATTATGATTGTCTTATCAGCAAGATCTTTCATTTCATT